GGTAGAGAGGACGATTGGGAAGTCATCAGGCTCATCATCTGAAGAAGCGGGTTCGACCCCCGTCTCTACGGGACCTTTTATTATTAGTGGAGTAGACCGGGAAATTTGGGTTTAAATGAAAGGGGGGGGGCGGAGAATAAGGATGGGCTAAATTGGACGGAAGATTCGAAAAGGCGAAGAAGAAGCTTGAAAATCGCATTTCTACACGGAGACGTAATGAAGAAAACTGGAAAATGAAACATCTTAGTACCAGGGTGACACAGAGAAATCAAACGAGATTCCGCAAGTAGCGGTGAGCGAAAGTGGAATAGTTCAATGGTCTGTTGGAGGATGAGTAAATAGTGGAAGAGAGGTGCTCACATATCTAAGACTAAATGTTAGTTCCATACCGAAAGAGAGAGTACTGTAAAGGAAAGTTGAAAGAGATTTGAAAAGATCTTGAAATCAGTCCTTTAAAGCAGCTGTAATACAGCGTACCTTTTGTATAATGGGTTTATAAGACATGGTTTGGCAAATTTAAGTTAGCTTCTTGGAGAGTTCAAAAGGTATCCGAGAGAGGGAGAAGAGAATGGAGGTAAAGAGAAATCGAGGGTGCTTTCTTTAGTCAAATTGCCCGAAACCAAGTGATCTAACCATGGGCAGTTTTAAGGAACGAACCGGTGGTTGTAGCAAAAACCTCGGAGGACCTATGGTTAGGGGGGAAAGACCAATCGAACTTGGAGATGGCTGGTTTTCTGCGAAAACTATTGAAGTAGTGCGTTCACAATTCCGGGGGGGCTTGAGTTAAAAGAATTTTTATGGTAAAGCTTGATCGCTCGAAAGGGGGGGAGAAACCATGGATAAAAAAATCGAAGTGGACAGGCAGACAGTGGGCGAGAAAGTCCATTGTCAAAAGGGGGAGCCCTAATCAGAAGTTAAAGTCATAGATCGATTGGGGGTGCCTCAAAATAGTCAAGTGTAAAAGGAGTATGGGATTTAAACAATGAGGAGGTAGGCTTGGGGCCAGCCATCTTTGAAAGAGGGCGTAGTAGTCCACTCGAGAATTTTTTTTTCCCTTAAAATTATGGTGGCTAAAATTGAACTGAAACTTTGAGGGCGAAGTTTGCTTGGTAGTAGAACGGACTGTCGGATGGTTTAGTGAGAGCCCAAGCATCAGAAGAGATAATGTGAACATGAGTAATTAATTGTTGAATTGCTTCTCCAGGTTTCCAAGCCTGGGGCTTGGGTAATACAGCCCTTAAGGTGGCGGCCGAGGGTCGCTTTGATGGGGGATAATAATAAACGCATAGAGTGCCAGGAAAGAATTATTAAAAGTTGGTACTGTTGTAAACTAACACAAGTGGGAGATAGTGAAGGGGAAAGTTTTTTTAAGGAACTCGGCTAGTTTTTTAGCTTCCGCTAGGGAGTTTTTATAACACAAGGCCTCGACTGTTTACCAAAAACATAGCTCCCTGCTAATATGAAAGTAGAAGTATGGGGGGTGAGACCTGCCCAATGGTTGTATCTAAAAGGGTCGGTTGGGCCGACTTTATAAAGACAATTGAATGGCTGCGGTAACACTGACCGTGAAAATGTAGCGTAATCAATAGTCAATTAATTGTTGGCCGGTATGAATGGTGTCACGAGGGTCTCACTGTCTTAAGAAAATCCCCAGTGAAATTGAATTTGTAGTGAAGATGCTACATAAAAATTGTTGGACGAGAAGTCCCCATGAAACTTTACTGGAGACTTATGTGGCTTGTGCTGACTGATCGAACTAGGCTCAATCAGTGAAAGCATCTAACAAATAAATAGCTTAGACTATGTGGTGTTAACCGTTTTATTTAAAACTTTTGGGAGTAGTGTTTAGAGTAGTCTTCAGACTAAAGTAAAAAACACATGTATTTTTTACAGACCCGCCTCTTTCAAAATTTAGGTTAGTCAAACTCATCTTTTATTTTAAGAAAGCTAACTCTTCTTTTGAATTAAGTTCGATTGGTGGGGGGTACCCCACCACATTTTAGGAGTGGTGAATTTCTGGGTTAGAGAAATGGGGTAAGTTAGACAGTTTGGTTGGGGCGATCGCCTTTTAAAAAGTAACGAAGGTGAGCGTAAGATACATATTTAATAGCTGTCGTCTGACTGTGAAGGGGGGGCCCTGAGCAGACACTAAAAACCGCCTTGTGCGGGGAATAGTGGGTTGCAGTGACCCGTTGATTTAAGGTGAAATAGTTAACGATAAACAAATAAAAGTTACTCTGGGGATAACAGCGCAATAACGTTAGAGGGTTTTTCTTGATGACGATGTTTGCGACCTCGATGTTGAATTGCGGCATCCTGGGGTGCAGTCGCCCCCAAGGGTGGGTCTGTTCGTCCCTTAAAGCCGTACATGATTTGAGTTAAAAGCGTGGTAACACAGCTTGGTTTCTATCCACAATTTGAAGAAACATTGATATAACTGTTTTCTAGTACGAAAGGATCGAAAAATTAGTGGTTTTCTTATTTTTATAAGTTACGACCAATCTATTGGCCTCGACAATTTTTGAAGGCGCCTTTTCGTTAATCGCTGATCGCCTCTAAAGCGTGAAAGTTCTATTAAGTTGTTTGAAGTCCTGTAGGGGAGTAAAACAGAGGGTTTTTGATGAAAAAAAAATAATGGTTCGCTTTTTAAAAGTAACGAAGTAGTGTTCCTGTCTTATATGGGTTTTCGGGTTAAAAATAGGTGGTGGGGGAAAAATAGAGTTGTATCGAACATATTACATGTGTTTCGGTTGGTTTTTCATGGATATTAATGAGTATAAGAAATAGTGTATTTTTTAGTTTTGTTTGTCCCCCTTATAGGGGCCATGGTCGCTGGTTTACTTGGAAGAAAGATAGGAGAGAGGGGGGTTGGAATTTTAACTTCAAGCTGTTTAATTATAAGTTTATCTTGGTGTGTTTTGATATTTTATGAAACAATCTTAAGCTCTTCTACGACACATATAAAACTATGAAGGTGGTTAGACTTTGACCTATTAACTGTTTATTTCGGTTTACAATTTGATAGTCTTGTCGCGATAATGTTGCTCGTTGTTACAGCCGTATCCACTTTAGTTCATATCTTTTCTGTGGCATATATGCAGGGGGACCCTCATATTCCTCGATTTATGTCTTACTTATCCCTTTTTACATTTTTGATGATGGTATTGGTTACCAGCGATAATTATCCACAATTATTTATTGGTTGGGAGGGGGTTGGTTTATGCTCTTATCTATTAATAAACTTTTGATTGACTAGGGTAGAGGCTAATAAAGCGGCCATAAAAGCTATGTTAGTCAATCGAGTGGGGGATATTGGATTGGTTTTGGCCATGTTTGCTATTTTGGATCGTTTTGGGTCCCTAGACTTTTCTTCTACTTTAAATATGGTTGTTGTTTCTGCCCCGACTAGTGGTACTACCTTAATTTGTTTGCTATTGTTTGTGGGGGCGGTTGGAAAATCTGCACAGTTGGGGTTGCACACTTGGTTGCCGGATGCTATGGAGGGTTAATGTTGGGCCGTTTTGTTTAAGTAATTAGCTAGAGCCGTTGAATCACTGTATGCTGGGAGGACTTGGAGTAGTTGAAGGTGCGTCTTTATTTAATGGGGGGCTTTCAGGCTTTCCCTCTTAAGTTCTTAAGCTTATAGAGGGCTCGGGAAGATTCTGGTCTTACAGGAAGTCTATCAGCGGGTAACATAACCGGAGGTTAGAAATTAGATTTAATAGATCGGTCTATTAAGTTTAAAAAGATGAGGTCAGAGCTTTTAAAAGGGCTGGCCTTTTCTCTCTTAAGTTTTCAATTTTACAGAGGGATCGGTCAGACTCTTGTCTTATCTTGAAAAAGTAGTCTTCAGACTTACAGATTCGGGTTGTTAAGACCCCCCTTCATTATTGGAACCTCCGAGACTTTATGTGATTCTACTTTACAAGCCTAGGTTTAGAGAGATGTAGATAAAACCGGTGTCTCTCTTTTCATGTAGAGAGGGGGAGAGAGGGTTATTTCTTATTAAAGGAGATAAGATCCACCTTCTTTTTTTAATAACTTGGTGGAGAATAAGACATTGTGGGCTTTTTTTGTTTTTTCTTCATTGTTTCTTGATCGCTCGAAAGGGGGGGGGAGTAGATAGTTAAATAAATTGGATACTCCATTGCTTTAATCGATTACTTTTACCCGGGGGGGGGTGTTTTGTTGGATCGGGTTCCACTCTGGGTCTTTTTAAATGCTCGTGGCAATAGTTCATTTACTTTTAAAAATATTAATGGTCGTAGTTCCATTGCTTATAGCAGTAGCTTATTTAACCTTAGCTGAACGGAAGGTTTTAGGATACATGCAGGCGAGAAAGGGGCCAAACGTAGTGGGGGCGGCCGGGTTGGTACAGCCTTTTGCCGATGGCGTGAAATTATTTACCAAAGAGATGGTGATTCCGCACCATACTAATTTGTTTATATATATAGTGGCTCCGGTGCTCTCCTTTACTTTAGCCCTAGTTGTTTGGGGGGTAGTGCCCTATGAGAAAGGGGTTTTAATAAGTGATTTAAAGATAGGGGTTTTGTATGTATTGGCCATTTCTTCCATAAGTGTCTATGCGATATTAATGTCTGGGTGGGCAAGTAATTCTAAATATGCTTTTTTGGGGGCTATTCGGGCGGCGGCCCAAATGATTAGTTATGAGGTTTCTATTGGGTTGATAATCATTTCGGTTCTTTTGTGCGTTGGTTCTTTGAGTATTACTGAAATAGTTTTGGCTCAAAATAGTGGCGTTTGATTTTTTTTGCCGTTATTTCCTGTTACAATAATGTTTTTTGCTTCCGCCTTGGCGGAGACCAACCGGGCCCCCTTTGATTTAACAGAAGGAGAATCGGAGCTAGTATCGGGGTATAACGTAGAGTACGCCTCGATGTCTTTTGCTTTATTTTTTCTGGCAGAATATGCTCATATTATATTAATGAGTTGTTTAACAACCATATTGTTTTTGGGCGGGTGACTTTCTCCGATTATATATTTTAAAGGTGGGGCTGGGTGGTTTGGCCTAAAAGCGGCTTTAATAATTTTATTGTTTATTTGAGTGAGGGCGTCTTTTCCTAGAATTCGGTATGATCAGCTTATGGCCTTGTTGTGAAAGGCGTATTTACCCCTAAGTTTAGGAATAGTAACTTTCGTGGCTAGTATTCTTTTTGGATTAAATGGCCCCCCCCCTATCTAAGGAGGCCGAAGTATAGTAAATTTATTTGAACTAAAAGTTTTGGGGTATAAAGACAGTATGAAGTTTGGAGGTTTTTATTGTTATGTTTAGTTGGTCGAAACTAGCTTGGGTGTATCTAAAGGTTAGTCCTCAGACTTACAGAGAGAGGCAACCTTTTTTATTGCTTATTAATAATAAGAATGGGCCCTCAAGCTTAGGGTGGGCGCGTAGTTCTATTTTTTGGGGGTTTTCCTATGTCATTGCTAAAAGTGAATCCTCTTTTATCTCTAATGAATAGTGTCTTGGTGGACTTACCGTCTCCTTCTAATATAAGCTATTTGTGGAATTTTGGTTCTTTGTTAGGACTATGTTTAGTTATGCAAATAGTAACCGGGTGCTTTTTGTCAATGCACTATTGCGCGGACGTCGGTTTGGCTTTTACCTCGGTGGGACATATTATGCGCGATGTTAACTATGGGTTTTTATTAAGATATTTTCATGCCAATGGGGCCTCTCTGTTTTTTCTGTGCCTCTATATTCATGTCGGCAGAAGTTTGTATTATGGGGGTTATACTAAAACTTCGGTTTGGCGAGTTGGTATAATAATATTCCTTTTGACCATGGCCACTGCTTTTATGGGCTATGTGTTACCCTGGGGGCAAATGTCTTTTTGGGGGGCCACGGTTATTACGAACCTATTGTCTGCTTTTCCTTATGTGGGAACAGATATTGTTCAATGGGTTTGGGGGGGATTTAGTGTCTCTAGTGCTACGCTTACTCGATTTTTTAGCCTTCATTTCCTATTCCCCTTTCTTTTAACAGTTTTAGTTGGAGTTCATCTAGTATATTTACATGTAGAGGGGTCGAATAGTCCTATCGGAGTTAAGGGCCCGGTGGATGACGTGGTTTTTCATGTTTATTACACATCTAAGGATTGATATGGAATAGTAGTCACGATCATGTTATTAAGTATTATTGTGTATCTAGCCCCCAATTTATTAGGTGACCCAGAAAATTTTATTCAAGCCAATTCATTGGTGACTCCAGTCCACATTCAGCCTGAGTGATATTTTTTATTTGCTTATGCGATCTTACGCTCAATCCCCAATAAATTGGGGGGAGTTGTATCTATGTTTTTTAGTATATTAATCTTATTTCTCCTTCCATTACTCCATCGGAGTTGATTAAGAGGCTTGCCATTTCGTCCATTTGGGCGCTTGGCTTTTTGATTTTTAGTAGTGGACTTTTTTCTTCTTACTTGGATTGGGTCTCAGGTGGTTGAAGAGCCTTTTATAGTAATTGGGCAATCGGTTTCTTTATTTTATTTTTCTTATTTTTTTATTTGAATTCCTTTGTTGGGGGAATTAGAAAATCAACTATTATTTTTATGTGGCCTTTCCGGTGAGGGAAAGGGGTGTATTATAAGTATATAATTGTTGTTGTTGTATTATTATTATTGGGGGGTTGGGGGGTTGTTCTTAATAGAGGCCATTTTATAATAATGATCGTCTCTATTGAATTAATTTTACTAGCGGCTTTTTTTTTGTTTCTAATTAATTCCATAGAAAGAGATCTTTTAGTTGAACAAGTCTTTACAATTATGGGTTTAACAATAGCGGCGGCGGAGTCCGCGATAGGGCTAGCTATTATGGTTGCTTATTATCGAATAAGAGGAACAATACTTCTTAAATCTTTAAGTTCACTTAGGGGTTAAAAGAAAAATTGTTATTGGTGACCAGCTTGAATAATTCTATTGGGGCGAATTTGGTTGTCATAATGAACATAGAGTTTTATAGCCTTTTCTTTTTATTAATTTTTAGTATAATTCTTTCCGCTATTTTTTCTGGCGCCTCTTATTTTTTAGGGGTGAAACAGCCGGATCGGGAGAAAGTTTCGGCTTATGAGTGTGGGTTTGAGCCTTTTGGAGTTCCCGGACGCCCCTTTTCGGTGCGGTTCTTTTTAATAGGTATTTTGTTTTTAATCTTTGACTTAGAGATATCTTTTCTCTTCCCTTGGTGTGTGGTCTATAACCAAATTTCCCCCTTTGGTTTTTGGGTTATGGTAGTGTTTTTAGGGGTTCTAACCTTGGGGTTGGTCCATGAGTGGATTAAAGGGGGGTTGGAGTGAGAGTAGGTCTATTGTTAGTGCAAAAGTGTTATCTAAAGATTAGTTCTCAGACCAGCGTTTAGAGCAGTTAATTATTGTGGTGGTACTCATGGAGGAGGCCGACGTAAGAATTACTGCTCTTTTATTACCATTTGGGCAAGGGGACTTCCACTAATAAACATGCTCTCAAGACAATTGAATATTAGATTTAGCTGGGGATGCCACAATTAGATACTATCACTTATTTAACCCAATATAGGTGAACTTTACTTGTTTTATTCTTATTGTTTTTCCTGTTGGTGTTTTTTGTTTTACCCATTATTAAAATTAATCGGCTTATAAGAAGGTCTGTGGGGGGAGGGGGGGCTGCTGTTGAAGGTGGCTTGGCCCTAATTAAAGAAGTTGTCTCTGTTTGGGGGCATTTAATATTTATCTAAAGATTAAGGTTCAATGTCCGGGAATATTAATAAAGATATTTAAGTTTTTATACTTAGGGATGGTAACTAGTTTATATTTAACTCGTTGAGTTTTTTCTACTAATCATAAGGATATAGGCACGTTATATTTAGTATTTGGGATTGGGGCTGGTATGATAGGTACGGCTTTTAGTGTGTTAATAAGATTGGAGCTTTCTGCCCCGGGGGCTATGTTAGGAGACGATCATCTTTATAATGTAGTTGTTACTGCACATGCTTTTGTTATGATTTTTTTCTTGGTTATGCCAGTAATGATAGGGGGGTTTGGAAATTGGTTAGTGCCATTATATATTGGCGCACCCGATATGGCCTTCCCACGACTTAATAATATTAGTTTTTGGTTATTGCCCCCTGCTTTAATATTATTATTAGGGTCTGCCTTTGTTGAACAAGGAGTTGGCACAGGATGAACGGTTTATCCCCCTTTGTCCAATATTCAAGCACATTCCGGGGGAGCGGTGGATATGGCTATTTTTAGCCTCCATTTAGCTGGGGCGTCTTCAATATTGGGGGCGATAAATTTTATAACAACTATATTTAATATGAGGGCCCCAGGAGTGACGTTGGATAGAATGCCGCTATTTGTGTGGTCTATATTAATCACTGCTATTTTATTATTATTGTCTTTACCAGTATTAGCTGGGGGTATAACGATGCTTTTGACGGATAGGAATTTTAATACGACTTTTTTTGATCCTGCAGGAGGGGGGGACCCTATTTTATTTCAGCATTTGTTTTGGTTTTTTGGACATCCAGAGGTTTGTATATTAATACTACCTGGCTTTGGAATGATTTCTCAAATAATACCGACTTTTGTTGCCAAGAAGCAGATTTTTGGATACTTAGGAATGGTCTATGCAATGCCCTCCATTGGAGTATTAGGCTTTATTGTGTGAGCCCATCATATGTTTACGGTTGACTTTAGCCATTGAAAACAGTAATATTTTTGAGTTTTGTCCTGCTATATGCTGGCAAAATCTTTTGGAGATAAGTGTTCGTCTTCTCTCTCTAGTCCTCCAATTTACAGGGGGATCGGTAAGATTCTTGTCTTACAAATTAAGGCAGCAAAAATTTTATTTTCCTGGGGTTGATCAGCAGGAAACTAAAACCCCCTTTGGTTGATCTTTTTTTTTCTGAGAAGGGGACGTTTTAGGGTCCTTAGAGACTGCATGTGGGAGATTCGGACTTAATAATAACAAACAGTCTCTAACCCCCCAAGGTCTTCAATGGTTGATTGGGTTCACTGAGGCGGTAGGTTGGGGGTTTGTTATTAAAAGAAAGTTTTATGGGGGGGGGGGGGTTAATATAACGCTCTCTATCTGGCAGTGTTTGAAAGAGGTTCAGACTCTTTATTATATAAAACGTCAATTAGGACATGGATATGTGGGGGTTTTAAAGCCGGATTTGTTAGGAAGATATTATCTCACAGATAAAAATCATTTATCTGGTCTTTTATTTTTATTAGAAGGAAAACTTTGAACTCCTCGTCTCTACGGTTTAGAGAGGGCCGGGGGGGCTTTGATATGTCTGGAAAACCAAGGCCCTTTTTATGACATAAGGGGGGCGAGGGGGGCTTTAGAGAGGGTCAGGGGGAGGCTGGCTTTTACTTTGAGTTATCAATTAAAGGGGTTTTCTGTTGGCCTCTTTGAAGATTGATTCGTGGGGTTTGTTGATGGGGGGGGCCTTTTTATTATTAATTTTAAGTATAGCTTAAAGAGGAGGTCCGAAAAAGAAGTAATTTGGGTTTTTGCCGTGGTACAAAGCGTTAAAGACTGGTTTGTCTTGGAGCAACTCAAAGGGGGGTTGGGGGGCAGTTCTAGATTAAATAAAAAGGATAGCGTTTACATTTGAGAGGGAAGTCAGACGGGGGGTTTGGTTAGAGTAATGGCTCTCTTTAAGAGACACTCTTTATGAACTAAAAGAAAAATTGCCTTTTTGAAGTGAGGAAAAGTGTTGGCGTTGGTTTTTAAGAAAGAATATTTATCTAAAGATTAGCTCTTTACTTTGGGTTACAGTCTAGCTCTTTGGAGTAGTCTTTAGACCCAATTGAGGGGGGCGCACGAAATAAGTAAATAAAAATTTCTATAGGCGAAAAAAGATGTTGGGATTAAGGTACAGTCCAGGCTCGGGGTACAGCCCCGGGGTGAGGTTGCTTCCATAGTGGCGCCTTTAATATTTAAGTGGGATGGATGTGGATACAAGGGCATATTTTACTGCGGCAACTATAATTATTGCTGTACCAACCGGAATAAAAGTGTTTAGTTGGTTGGCCACTGTTTATGGCGGAACTTTGAGATTAGACACTCCTATGCTTTGGGCTATGGGTTTTGTTTTCTTATTTACGCTAGGGGGTTTGACTGGGGTTGTATTGGCGAATAGTTCTCTAGATGTTGTTTTACACGACACATATTATGTCGTGGCCCATTTTCATTATGTGCTGTCTATGGGGGCGGTTTTTGCTATATTTGGTGGCTCTTATTATTGAATGGGGAAAATCACTGGGTATTGTTATAATGAGTTATATGGTAGGGTTCACTTTTGGTTGATGTTTGTGGGAGTTAACTTGACCTTTTTTCCCCAACATTTTTTGGGCTTAACAGGCTTCCCAAGACGATATTCTGATTTTGCAGATAGTTTTGCTGGTTGGAACTTGGTTAGTTCTTTAGGCTCGGCGGTGGCGTTGGTAGGGGTTATTTGGTTTATGTATATTATTTATGACGTATATGCTCGAGAAGAGCGATTTATGGGTTGAGTAGATAATACGGAGTTGGGCTGGGCTTCTTTAGAATGGGTCCACACTTCTCCTCCTTTATCTCATACTTATAATGAAATGGGCTTTCCCTACCTTGCACCTCTTTACTTTACCCGCCCTTGAGAGAGGGTTTAAAAAGGGGGTGGTGCTAAAGGGAGTTCGTGTTGAGAAATTTGGTGGGGGTTTATGGTCGGGTGTTTTGTGTAAAAAGTGGGTTGGGTTTAGTTTTTTTTTTACTCTTTGTGGGGGTAATAAACGTGATCGGGGTTCCGCGAGAGGAGGGGGGAAAACTAAAAAGAATCGCGTTAGAGTGGGGTTTGGTGATTTTGATAAGTACTTTGGTTTTGTGGGGGGTTTTTGATTGGGAGGGTCAATTTCAAATTATAAATCAAATAGAGTGAATCGTTTCCCCGACCTTAAATTTTCAATGGGGTTCGGTTATTGGGGCCTTAGACGGGGTTTCCTTGTTTTTTTTTATTTTAACTGCGTTATTGATACCACTTTGCGTTCTAATTAGTTGAAAGTCAATTAAGCACTTATTTAAAGAGTTTTTATTATGTTTATTATTTTTAGAGGCTTTATTAATCGGAGTGTTTTTAGTGCTTGATTTACTTTGATTTTATATTTTGTTTGAGGGAATATTAATTCCCATGTTCCTTTTGATTGGTGTTTGGGGCTCAAGAGAAGAAAAGGTACGTGCTTCTTATTATTTTTTTTTTTATACCTTCGCTGGGTCAGTGTTTATGCTCTTGGGCATATTCCAATTATATAGAAACACAGGAACAACCGACTATCAGATATTATTAAATATAAAATTACCTTTTTCTACTCAAAAATGAATATTGGTGGGGGTTTTTCTTAGTTTAGCGGTTAAAATTCCTCAAATACCCTTTCATATTTGATTGCCCCAAGCCCATGTGGAGGCCCCTGTTTCTGGTTCGGTAATATTGGCTGGAATATTATTAAAGTTAGGGGGCTATGGGTTTGTAAGGTTTTCTTGGCCGATTTTACCAGCAGCCTCGGAATATCTGGCTCCTCTAATAGTCATGTTAGGTGTAGTTGCTATTATTTATGGAAGCCTGATTACTTGTCGTCAAGTGGATTTTAAGCGGCTTATTGCTTATTCTTCAGTAGCACACATGGGGTTGGTGCCTTTAGGTTTATTCACCCATACAATAGGGGGGTTGGTGGCGGCTGTCTTTATGATGTTGGCCCATGGTTTTGTTAGTTCGGCCCTTTTTATTGCTATTACTTATTTGTATGAACGTCACCACACTCGTCTTATTAAATATTACCGGGGGGCCACCCTTACAATGCCTATTTTTGTTACTATAATGATGGTTTTGTCATTAACTAATATGGGAATCCCCTTAAGTTGTAATTTTGTTGGAGAATTTTTTTCATTGTTAGCTGCTGTTGAATATAATTTGGGGCTTGGGGGTTTGGCTGCTTCAGGTATGGTTTGGTCGGCGGCGTATTCTCTTTATTTATATAATCGAATTAGTTTTGGTGGTGGTTCCAATTATCTTCTTTTTACTAGAGATTTAAATCGGCGTGAGCTTTTAGCCATATCCCCCTTAGCCATAGGAATTTTTGGGGGGGGGGGGATATTGCCTTCAATAATTATAGACCCCATAAAAAACGCGATAGTATTTAGTCCTGGGGGGGCGTAGTTGTTTAATGTTGGTTGGAGCAGCTTTTTATATGTTAGCATTTGTAATTGTGGGCTCTGGAACAATGGTAATATCAACACTTAATCCAGTTCATTCGGTTTTTTGATTAATCGCTGTCTTTGTGGGCTCAGCCGTCCTTTTTCTTTTATTAGGGATAGATTTTGTTGCTTTAATGTTTTTAATAATCTATGTGGGGGCCATTGCTATTTTGTTTTTGTTCGTAATTATGCTGTTGAATTTAACCGATTTCCCTCCTGCTTTTCGATGGGGGGGAGAGGCAGATATGACAAATTATGCCCCTATTGGTTTAACTATTGGAACTTTTTTCTTTTCGGAAATGGCCTCTAGTTGATTAATAGTGGGGGGCCCCTACGCCCATCGAGCCTCTTTTTGGGTGGAAGCGGGAAGGGCCTGAGAGTTGGCGCATTCTTGGTTCTTAATGAAGCACCATAATATCGAGGCGCTTGGACGAATGTTATATATAGCGGGTTATTATCTATTAATTTTGGCCAGTCTTATACTATTGGTGGCTATGATAGGGGGGATAGTATTAACTCAAGAAGTGGGGTCAGAAGTAGGGCCCATGGCGAAGAGACAAGAGATTTTTTTTCAAACTAGTCGTATTTATGAGAAATTGAGTTAGGGGTCCTGGAAGTTGTGAATAAATTTCTATCTTAATAGCACGTCTTCAGTTTGGAGAGAAGCATGGCTTTTCTCTAGACTATAGTAAAAAAACAGATGTGTGTAATTAAGGTTTTAGAGATTGAGGGAGTGATAGTTTTATATACAGGGGCTGGAGTGTTGAAAACTAATTAAATGGTTATTTTACATGGGGGTTGTGCCTAAAATATTAATGAGTGGTGCTTATTTTGATCAATTTAAAATAGTGGGTCTGATCGTTTTGACTAATTCATCAATGATGATGATAATTGCAGTGATTGCCGTTTTGTTATTATTTAGAGGAACGCAATTAATCCCGGATAGATGGCAATCTATTATTGAATCCACCTATGACCATTTTCATGGTGTCGTAAAAGATAACTTGGGGTCGGGGGGATTAAAGTATTTTGTTTTTATTATTTCTCTCTTTTTTTTCATAGTGTTTTTGAATATGTTTGGCTTATTTCCTTATGTTTTCACCCCCACAGTTCACATAGTAGTTACATTGGGCCTGTCATTTTCAATAGTAATAGGGGTAACTCTAGCTGGGCTTTGGGGATTTAAATGAGATTTTTTTAGTATATTAATGCCGGGTGGTGCTCCTTTGGGCCTGGCGCCCCTTTTAGTGTTAATAGAAACAGTAAGTTATATGTCCAGAGCTATTTCTTTAGGAGTTCGTCTGGCCGCTAATTTGTCGGCTGGGCATTTATTATTTGCTATTTTAGCTGGGTTTGGGTTTAATCTGTTACTAGTCAGTGGGCTTGCGGGCTTTTTGCCTTTATTAATAATGGTCTTTATAACACTATTAGAGGTGGCGGTTGCAGTAATTCAGGCGTATGTATTTTGTTTATTAACTACCGTTTATTTGGCAGACACAATCGTATTACATTAATTGAAAGGGGGTTGCTCTTTAGTGGATTAAGGCTTTCTTGTGTGAATGGAAAGGCTGGTTTATAGTTTGCTAGATGAAAAAATTGGCTCTTATATTTTATCAAACAAATAGGATGTGTTGGGAGTCGGTTTGTTTGATCCATTGTTTAGGATTAGGTTTTTGAAAGTAATTAAGTATTAGACAGAGAGGGGGGCTCTCGCTCTATCTAAAGTAAATAAGTTGTAAAGTAGAAGATAAAGTCCTGTCTGTTATGAGAGTAATCGTGTGCTGAAACGATTTTTCAGTTAATTTTTATACCAACTCCGGTATCCGCCTTGATTCATGCGGCCACTATGGTGACGGCTGGTGTTTTTTTGTTAATTAGATCTTCTCCCTTTTTAGAACAAGCCCCGCTTGCTTTGATGGTCGTAACAATTATTGGGTCTTTAACAGTGTTTATGGCAGCCACAGTTGGAATAGTTCAAAATGATCTAAAAAAAGTGGTTGCTTATTCGACTTGTAGTCAATTGGGGTATATGGTGGTCGCCTGTGGGATCTCCCATTACTCCATAGGCCTATTTCATTTAATGAATCATGCTTTTTTTAAGGCTTTATTATTCTTAAGTGCAGGGTCTGTGATTCACGCTTTGTCTGACGAACAGGACATAAGGAAGATGGGGGGGTTGGTAAAGTCAATTCCCCTTACTTATATAATGGTCGTCATTGGCTCTTTGTCTTTAATGGGTTTTCCTTATTTAACAGGGTTTTATTCTAAAGATATACTTTTAGAGTTGGCCCATGACCAATACTATTTAACTTTTGCCTATTGATTGGGGGCCTTTTCTGCCCTATTAACCGCCCTTTACTCGACTCGATTGGTTTATTTAACTTTTCTATCTAACACCAATTCTAGAAAGGAAGTTTTTATGCGTGTTCATGAGGGTTCTTGAAGCTTAGTCTTCCCTCTAGTGTTGTTGGCCCTGGGGAGTCTTTTTGTGGGCTACTTGGCCAGGGGGGTGCTTTGGTCTTTTCAAATAACAATTTTCCCTATTGTTCCCAGCTCTATTAAATTAATGCCGGTCTTTCTTAGCCTGGGGGGGATTACATTAGTTATTGCGCTTTATTATTATTCGGCACATCTTTTTAGGACACCGCCCTCGTTTATTGGCCGAATAAGTTATACCTTTTTATACTCGGCTTGGCAGTTCAATTATATTTTAAATCATTTTTTGGCGGAGAGGGTGTGAGGGGGGAGCCACTTAATTTCGTTTCGGACCATCGATAAAGGCATATTAGAGTGGGGGGGCCCCAAGGGGATATCGAACTTTTTAGTGAGATTAACTCAAGGTGTTAGTAATTTACAATCTGGTTTAGTTTTTAACTATGCCTTAGTTATATTAATCGGCATCGCCATATTTATTTGTGGAGTCGCCTAATTGTTTTATTTAGATATGAGTAAGTTGTTATTGTAACAGCTCGGGGGGGATTAGGTTAAGTAAACTATTGGTCTTCAAAACTAAAGATGTGGGCTAACATCCCGCATCCCCCGTAGGTTTGTAATATGAAAATGGAGTATGCAGATATGTTACATTTCAATCGGTTGGATTGTGTTATGCGGGGGCTTGTGGAACATATGGTGCATTGTTGAAGTAATCCGGCTTTAACGAAGATAATTGCAAATCATCCGGAGTTAACGATCGATTCTATATTACATAATATGTCTTTTGTCGATAACGTCGGCGAGACCGTGGGGGACTCGGTTCAGGGTGGTCCTCTTCCCCGAGTTTGGTTCTATAGAATATGTTTGGGGGGAGTTCTCTTCGAATATCTACCCCTGCGCGATTGGGCAAGTAACCAAATATGAGGTGTGGACTGTCTCATAAAGGGGGCTAAGTAAAGGAATTTCTCTCTATCTCTAAATGAAAACTTTCGCATATCATCCTTACCATTTAGTTGAACCTTCCCCTTGACCCTGTTTGGGGGCCGGGGGCGTGCTCTTTATTACTGTGGGTAGTGTTGTGTATTTTCATTATGGCCTTGGCCAAGTCATGTATGTAGGAGTTTCGGTAGTTGTGATAATTATGTTTGTTTGGTGGCAAGATGTTATTAGAGAGTCGACTTTTCAGGGGCATCATTCTTTGGTGGTTAAACAAGGGATAAAATATGGAATGCTTTTATTTATACTCTCTGAAGTTCTTTTCTTTTTTTCTTTTTTTTGAGCTTTTTTTCATAGTAGTTTAGCCCCAGCTGTTGAGCTGGGGGTCGCTTGACCGCCTCAGGGGGTCAACCCACTAAACCCGTTTTCAGTTCCTTTATTAAATACTGCTGTTTTACTAAGCTCTGGTGCTACAGTTACTTGGGCCCACCATGCTATAATCAGTGGTAAAGAAAAAGAGGCAGTTGGAGGTCTGTCACTTACTATTATTTTGGGCATTTTATTTACGGGGCTACAAGCAATTGAGTATTATGAGGCGCCTTTTGCTATCTCGGATTCGGTCTATGGTTCGACTTTTTTTGTGGCAACTGGGTTTCATGGTCTTCATGTTATAATAGGGACCACATTTTTAGCCGTTTGTTTGGGTAGATTAAAATCTAATCAACTTACTTGTCGTCAACACGTTGGGTTTGAGGCCTCTAGCTGGTATTGGCACTTTGTGGATGTGGTGTGATTATTTTTATATCTTTGTATTTACTGGTGGGGCTCATAGCCTTTCCGGAGCCGGGTTTTATAACAAGAGAAAATTGGATGTCACTGTTAAAGCGTTTATTCTATCCCTTTGACATATGCGGAAAGGAAGATTTCCCGGAGCCTTGACACTTGGGTTTGCAGGACGCGGCCGACCCTGTGATGGAGGAGATAATTTTTTTTCACGATCAGATTATGTTTTTATTGATTGTTATTGTTATAGCGGTGTTATGGTTGATTGTTGAAGCTTTACGTGGTAAGTCGTATGATAGAAATTTGATTGACGGAACTTTATTAGAAATAGTCTGGACAATTATTCCGGCTATAATATTGGTTTTTATAGCTTCTCCTTCTTTAAAACTATTATATTTGATGGATGAGGTTGTGAGTCCTTCTTTGACAATTAAAGCAATTGGACACCAGTGGTATTGAACTTATGAGTATTCAGATTTTCAAGAAGGAGCTTTAGAATATGATTCTTATATGGTTCCAACATCGGAATTATATAGTGGTGAGTTAAGGCTATTAGAAGTAGATAATAAATTGGTTGTTCCTATCAACACGCATGTAAGAATTTTGGTAACTGGCGCGGATGTCTTACATTCGTTTGCAGTTCCTGCACTGGGTTTAAAAATAGATGCGGTTCCGGGTCGATTAAATCAGGCGGGGCTCTTTATTAAAAGATCGGGGCAGTTTTATGGTCAATGTTCGGAGCTTTGTGGAGCAAATCATTCTTTCATGCCCATAGTAGTACGGGCAGTTTCTTTAGACACATTCATCGACTGAACAATCGCTGTGCGTGAGAAAGATGACGATGACTATATCTCTATCTAAAGATGAGTCTTATTTTTAAGAAGCACAAAATGGAGACAATGGTTTTTATGTACGTGGATACACTATAGTCGAGATTGGTCTCGACCTCGCGCTATGCGCTGATGGCTCGTGTTTAGAGCCCCATGAGTGTGGTGGGGCCTGGTTCTTCATGAATGTCACTGTCAGCTTGGAGAGAAGCTCCGCTTATTTCTAAGCTGACGTTAGAGCATGGGGCTCGATAGTTTTTGTTGACATTAGGTTATGTCAGGTGGGCGAGTTAGTCGGTGGGGCTGTTGTCGGTAAATCAAACACTCCTCTATATATGAGAGAGGAATTTCGTTTTAGCCCCTTTTATTAGGGGTGTTTGGCTTTGCGGGTGGAGTGAATAATAAGTGGGTTTTTAGTTTTAGGCGTTTTTACCTTGGGCGCGGGGATTGTTAGTATTAATGGTTTTGGTTTAAAACCCTCGATTTTAGTGTTATTGATTATAGGCGGAGTGGGGGTGGGCTTTTCTTTTTTCTTTGAGCTTTTGTGGAATTTCTTATGTGTAGGGGGGTATGGCGAGTTATGGATTATAAATAGTTGGACCGAGATGGCTAAATTAATTATTATTATAGGTTCTGTCGCTGTTTTATTGATGATGGGCCCGGGAGAGCTAGTCTTTCTGAAGTTTTCTTTTTTTCAAACGAATGGCGATCGACCCATTTTACTTTTAATGGTAGCATTCGGGGGTCTTTGTCTAGTTTCTTCCGGCAATTGACTCTCTGTTTATTTGGCCATTGAACTATCCACTCTTTCCCTCTTTATATTAGCTGCTCAAGGGGGGGGGTCTGGACATAGTGCAGAGGCTGGCTTGAAATATTTTGTATTAGGTGCACTTTCCTCCGGTTTATTTTTATTTGGGTGTGCTTTATTGTGTGGGCTAACGGGGGGGATTCATATACCATATATAAATTTAGTGCTTAATCCGGGGTTTGATTTCTCCGAGGCCCGGGTTCCTATAGGAGGCTTATTAATAGTGGTGGCTCTCTTATTTAAATTGTCTATCGCTCCTTTTCATATGTGGGCGCCGGATGTGTATGATGGGGCACCTACAGCTACGACAGCCTTATTGACCATAGTACCTAAAGTTGGCATCTTTTCTGTTTTGGTTTCAATTGGGCCGGCTGTTAATATTTTGTTAGTTGGGACTATTTTTTCGTTGCTTGTGGGGGCGCTCGGTGCTTTAAATCAAACCAAGGTTAAACGGTTGTTGGCTTACAGTGGCGTTGGACATATGGGATTTGTACTTTGGGGAATAGGGATTGGGTCATTTGAGAGTATTCAAGCCAGTTTAACATATATGGTTTTGTATGTAACAATGTCTATTTGTGTTTTTGCCATAATATTAGCTTTAGGTGTTGGAAAGAGTTTAATTGTAGAGTTCAGTGGGCTTTCGAGGAGACTACCGACTCTAGCCCTAACTTTGGCTTTGACTTTTCTTTCGATCGCTGGAATTCCTCCCTTAGTGGGGTTTTTGGGTAAGTGGTTGGTTTTATTATCTGGTGTGGTATATCAGTATTATTTAATCTTTATTTTAGCTGTGATTTGTTCTGTCGTGGCGGGGGTCTATTATGTGAGAATCGTCAAAATTATTTATTTTCAGGCTAGTTTTCCTCTTTTAATTAGCTCCAAAACGCTTAAAAAAGAAAATTGAATAAACTTAAGAAAAGCTTTGTTAATTGGTGCTGGTTTGTATGTTATTGGATTTACAATGTTCTTTCCTAATTTATGGTTACAATTGGCTCATTGGGCTGTAGGGGGGTTGTTTTAATGGGGAAAGGCGCAACGACTTTTTGTTCCTCTAACTTTTTACTTTCTTAAATAAAGGGGTCTCCTTCTTATTTGTTAGAGACTAGTGGGTGTACTTAGCCTAAATTGTTTAGTGTTTGGTGGGGGAGGGTTTTGTTTAAAGATTTTTTAAAGTCCTTTGGTTTTGGGGAACATAAAAGATAAGTGGCCTTCTTAATACATGCTAGTGGACAAAGTGTGCAAACAGGTGAGGAAACCCGGGAGCTAAGTTTGGGGCTGGGCCGGAGTCGTATTAGGTCGAAGGTGGTATAAAAGACCATCTTGCCGAAGATGCGCGGCTTTAAACTTGAAGCCACATTTTCACTGAGACAAGGGGAGAGCTCAGAGGGGGGCTGAAAGCCCTCGAGGCAGCAGTAAAGAATTTTGTGCAATATACGAAAGTAAGACACAGAGAGGACACATTTACCTAATCCGTCAAATTAAGTGCCAGCAGACGCGGTGAAACTTAAGGGTTAGTCTTATAGGAAAAAGCGTAACGGGTGTGAAAGGTGGCAATGGTTTTTTAAGAGGTAAATGGAATTTTTCTGTAATGGTTGAATGTGTTGATAGAAAAAAGAACTTTAAACGCGAAGGTAATTTATCTCTAAGAATGGGCCCCGCAAGGCTGAAACACGAAAGTATGGGGAGCAAACAGGATTAGAGACCCTGGTAGTCCATACTGTAAATAATGAAGATGGCGTGAGGCGCCCCCAAAAGGGAAGAAACTTCCGCTTGAGTAGTACGATCGCAAGATTAAAATTCAAAAAGCTTGGCTGTTCACTGTTCTAATTAGAGGAGCGTGTCGTTTAATTCGATAGTCCGCGAGAGACCTTACCCAAACTTGAAAAATAGCCCTTGAACAGGTATTGCATGGCCGTCGTCAATTTGTGTATAAAACGTAAAACCGGTTTAACCCAGTGGGTTCGTTTATTGGATGAAGTCAGGTCTTATTGTCCTAATGTTTGGGGATTAGATGCGCTACATTTTTTTATACAATGGGAGACTTTGAAAGTGAAACCCTAAAGTAAGAGTTCGGAAGGTGCCTGGAAGATAACTGAAAGTGGTATTTAATAGTAATCGGAAAGTAGAGCGTTCTGGCGAAACTGGCCCAGTGTTAGTACAAATTGCCCGTCGCCTTTGCTTAGAGTGGTGGGTTGGACGCCCCTTATTGTAGGGGTTACGAGCACCTTCGAGGCAGAGCAAGTCGTAACATAGTGAGGGTGGGGGAACTGGCCCTTGGCCTTAGTGGGGTGATTATACGCATTAAATTTTCTAAGGCCGTTTTAATAAAAATAATTTATTTGTTACAATGGGCCCCAATCTGTTATTTAGCAGATTGGGGCCTGTGTTTATGCTGGCGGGCCCTCGTTGTTCTTATTTAAGTAAAATCGTCGTAACAGCTATTTGGATCTCGGATACGTGAAAAATAGAAGATTTGATTAAAAAGACTCAATTTATTGGATGTCCCCTAAAGAGTTTGTTTTATATCGATTTAGATAAGTTGGTTTATTTTGTTGAACCTTTTTGCAATGATACTGGGTCTTATTTTTGTTTAAAGTTCCCTAATGTTTATCTGGGGAATGCGTCGCAAGTTGTAGCCATTGTGGGCTTGATTAAGAAAGGTCTATAGATGTTGTTCGGCTTATAAACGGGGGATAGAATAGGG